ATAATATTATATATATACTAAATATATATTCGATATTGCTTATTAGTTTACTCAACTCCAGAGTTGCTCAATGAATCTGTTGATTCGAAATTTCTAGATGGGTAGATGTCACAAATGATGAATTGATATATTCCCCGTCTCCGTCTATTTTTGTTAGGACCGCTGTCTATAATTAGAATAATGTCTATAATTATAATAAAATAATTGATGAATCAAAAATTTTCAATTGGGATTTTTCTTTATCTTCGTATCTTTTCTTTTAAAAATGGAAATTTAGGGAAGTGCTTTATAAACATATGTATAAAAAGAACATATTTCATTTAGTCTCTTTATGCCTACTATAACTAGTTATTTCGGTTTTCTACTAGCAGCTTTGACTATAACCTCAGCTCTATTTATCGGTCTGAACAAGATAGGGCTTATTTGAAATTAATTGAACGAACAATTCATAAAAAACCCTTCCGTGGTATTTCATATATTCTATAGTTCTTTGACCGCGTCAATTTTCAATTCTTGGCCATTGAGATTTATGGGTAATACTGATTAATATTTAAGGATAGATATTACCTCTCCTTTTCCCTTTTCAAAGAAATTGAAATGATTGAAGTTTTTCTATTTGGAATTGTCTTAGGACTAATTCCAATTACTTTGGCTGGATTATTCGTAACTGCATATTTACAATACCGACGTGGTGATCAATTGGATCTTTGATTAATTTTTGATTAATTAACATCTCTTTTTTGTTTTAATTGACCTCCCCCTTATTTTAGTTTTAATCTACAGGAGGTCAAATTCAGATTGTTGTTCAATTATTTTAGTCTTTTTTTCAACCTAACTAACATAACAAATAAGAAGAATCGAATCACGCTCTGTAGGATTTGAACCTACGACATCGGGTTTTGGAGACCCGCGTTCTACCGAACTGAACTAAGAGCGCTTTAATTATTATTACAATAATTAATTAATTTGTAACCAAACCCAACTTGGATATATATATACTATCATCCAGAATCAAATTCTCTATTGATTATGTATATCCAATTTTAATCAATCTCAATTGATCCCTCGTTACTGCTCATAAGATAAGTAATAGGTAGGGATGACAGGATTTGAACCCGTGACATTTTGTACCCAAAACAAACGCGCTACCGAGCTGCGCTACATCCCTTTCAATTGGTCTACAGTGTCATTGTAGAGAATCCCTGTCTTGTTTTCTACATCTTTATTTCTTTTATTGAAATACAAAAGAAAAGTATCTTGTCATTTCTTTTAATAAGAAATAAGAATAGACTTATATTATATACGTACTAAATAAATATCTAAATAAATATAAAAAATATAAAACCCACCGTAAAAAAATGAATATTTTTCGGAAATTCTCAGATGGAAAGGGACGTTTTTTTTGTTTTAAGAAAAGGAATATCTATTGAATCATTGTACATTTCAAGTTGTATATTTGAATTTGCATTAGGGATTCCGCGTAGAAATACAAGTGTCAGTTATTAACTACATATACGCATCTGTTCATATATGTATTACCATTATGTATTTCAAATTGTATTAAAATTACAATAACGAATAAAAAGAAGGAGGATTTAAAATGCGAGATCTAAAAACATACCTTTCCGTGGCACCGGTAGTAAGTACTATATGGTTTGGGTCTTTAGCAGGATTCTTGATAGAGATCAATCGTTTATTTCCGGATGCGTTGATATTCCCCTTTTTTTCATTATAGTAATTGAGATGGGAAGGGGTGAAGAAAATTAGAGATACAATCAAATATCTGTGACTAATACCTACCCTTCTCTTCTTTTTTTTTTTTTAGAATTCAAAAGACATTAGAAAAAGAAAAGAAAACGAATAAAAGCGGACTCACCCCAGTGAAACTAAGAACTTAGGTTTCCAGGCCCAAACCAAAATGGAATTAATAAATAATAGAGTGAGAAAGAAAATGGACTAGCTGTGCTAATAATATCATACAAAAAAATTTAATATTGTACAGCGATTATAAATTCTAAATATATAGAAACTAAATATATAGAAATATGTAGGTCGAAATTTTTATATTACTTATTATTACTATATTGATTGCAACGAAATCTTATTGTATTTCGAGTTAGCAACTTCTATTTTTTTCCTTCCTTTCTTCTTCTTCGCTTCGGATTGGAAAATAGAAAAATAGAAGAGTTGAATCAACCAAAAACCCAAAGGAGGTTCATGGCCAGGGGTAAAGATGCCCGAGTAACGATTATTTTGGAATGTACCAGTTGTGTTCGAAACCGCGTTAATAAGAAATCAATGGGCATTTCCCGATATATTACTGAAAAAAATCGACATAATACGCCTAATCGATTGGAATTGAGAAAATTCTGTTCCTCTTGTTACAAACATACGATTCATGGGGAAATAAAGAAATAGATCGAACCGGCCGCTCGCGTGTCTACCTTACATTCCAAGGAAGACGAAAAAAAACATATTCTATATAACAATAACAACAATTATATTATATCTAACGGATCCTATATTTATTTAAATTTAAATAAAGCATCTTAATTCTATTTTGATCGGATCAAAATAGAATTAAGATTTTCTGGACAAGGAATAAAAAAATTATGGATAAATCCAAGCGACTTTTTTTTAAATCCAAGCGATCTTTTCGTAGGCGTTTGCCCCCGATTGGATCGGGGGATCGAATTGATTATAGAAACATGAGTTTAATTAGTCGATTTATTAGTGAACAAGGAAAGATATTATCTAGACGGGTTAATAGATTGACCTTAAAACAACAACGATTAATTACTATTGCTATAAAACAAGCTCGTATTTTATCTTCGTTACCTTTTCTTAATAATGAGAAACAATTTGAAAGAAGCGAGTCGACTTCTAGAATTACTGGTCTTAGAACTAAAAATAAATAGGCTTGTTCTTCATTGGGGAAGAAGAATAAATCTTTTTTTATTGAACGTATTTGTTCAATGTGACGATTTTATCATATTATATCCTATTTTTTTTTATCATACTATACTAATATGATTTTATCATACTAATTTCTACTCTACCTTCCCAGAGTTCATTTGCCAGGAACTCCGTTTAAAACATTTCAATGGTTTCAATCTCCTTATTTTAAGATCTCATAGGAAATCATATAAAGACAATTCCTATTTAATATAGCTATTTGTGCAAGTATTTTACGATTAAGAAGCAGCTGCTTCTTGTACAGATTGTGCATTAATCTACTATAACTATAGTATACTTTATTGTCTCGAATTAGTGCATTTATCCGAGTGATCCACAAACGACGAAAATATCTCTTTTGCTTACCTCTATCCTGATGAGCCGAAACCAAAGCTCTTATTTTCTGTTGATTAATATTACGAGTGAGTCTTGAACGAGCTCCTCGAAAGCTTGATGCAAATAAACGAATTTTTGTTCTACGTCTTCGAGCTATATATCCTCGTTTAATTCTAGTCATTGAATAAATAAAACTTTGATGAATAACTAATTGATTTCTTTTCTTTCAGTTATTTCCCTCCCCTTTCCTAGTCTATTAATAACAAAACGTATTCTTCCAATGTATAAAATAAAAATTCCAATGGCTTTTGCTACTATAACCTTCCCAACCACGATTTTTTCTTTTTTTTTGTTATATAGGCTTCTTACCTAGAAATAAAAAATTGTATTGATACTAGGTATCAAAAAAACATAGTAAATAAAAAAGTAGTAAATATAATAAATGGGTATGGTATAGTGGGTTCCGTCGTTTCTATGGTTACTTCTTAAACGGTAAGGTCCTCTCTATACACCGGAGCCTCTTCCCTCATTTCATCAATGTTATTGTTAACTTGTACAGTTCACACTCTTTGGCTCTACCCATAATTATCCAATAATAGGTCTTTCCCAACGAGACCCACCCATACAGTAACGGTATTTAATAATATTATGAAGATTCGCTGAGTAGCTGACCCTGTTAGTCCGTTTTTGCAAGAGTCAAGAGTAAAGGCATAATCTTTCTGCTTTTTCAATAGGATTTCCCTGCTTAATGAATACCATTTGCTACCAATTGGGAATTCTTTTTCATCTTAAATGAAAAATGGAAGTGATTGGGTTTGTACCAACAGCAACCATAAATTAATTTTTAATTTGATACCACAATAGAAGGATATGATAAATATTTTTTAGATTTTTAGATATTTTCATTTTTCGATAGTGAATGGTGTTCTTCCATTCTATCCTATTCACTGGTACTGATCACGGATATTGAATCAATTCTTTTCTTTCTTTTGGCCTAATTCATGATCTGAACGAGTCGCACATACACCCTAGTACAGGTTCCTCGTCGCTGAGGACATCCCCCAAGGGCGGGGGATTTCGTGACATTTTTGATTGGCTGTCTTGTCTTTCTAATAAGTTGTTGAATAGTTGGCATGTTGGATCATATACATAATGGGCTGGTTTAGATCGATCCTAACCGGATGATTATGAATCATTTTTCTATTAATAGATTCATTGAATAGAATTTTGGATTAAATCTGGTAAGAAGAGAAAATATCAAATTGCATATTTGCGGAAATCCCTGTTATTTTTTATTCAACCGCTACAAGATCAACAAGTCCGTGAGCTTGGGCTTCTGTTGCTGACATAAAAACATCTCTTTCCATGTCTTCGGAAACAACCCATAAAGATTTGCCCGTTCTTTTTCCATAAACCCTTGTGATGGTTTCGCGCAGCTTCAGCAGTTCTTCCGCTTCCAGGATAAATTCCCCTGTCGGTGCCTCATAAAAAGAACTAGCAGGTTGATGGATCATTACCCTGATGATATAACATAATCCAAAATTCTTTTATCTCGGATGAAAAGATAAAGAATAATATAATTCTAATAAAAAAAAGATAGAATTGAAAACCGTACAGGCATCTTTTGTATATTGCATACGGCTCTACAATGGAATTCACTTTAACCTTACATTGAAGAAATAGAAAATAAATAAATTATAAATTATAGGGTCTATCCTATTCACATAGGTAAATGATCCAATAACCACCCTTCCTTTTTGAGTCGTTAAAAAAATACTATGATGGTTCCGTTGCTTTATATATTTATTTCGTTCTGGTGTTTAACTTAACAATCCCAAAGTTTCTTTTTTTTTTATTTTCAAAAAAAAAAAATAATAAAAAAAATAAGAAAATAATATAAAATATATTAATATATAGAATTATATAATTTAAGTAATAAAGTAAAAAAAAAAAGAAATTCTATTTTCGTATTCTTCCATAATCTATATTGTTAAGAGTTTTTCGGTATGAAAACAAAAAAGTTTGTGACGCTGAAATGGGTCTCCTGATATATCAGATAAAATTGCAAATACCCTTTCTTTATCTCATACTACCTACTCTTTCGATACATAATATAACAATTAACCATTTTGAAAAAAAAAAAAAATTCTCATATCGAATTCGAAATGCCATGCTATTATTACTTAATCATATTCATATTTCCTATATCGCGAAGGCATAGTCTTCTTTTTTCTCTCAAATCAAATAAAAAAAAAACTCATTGGCGCCAAGCGTGAGGGAATGCTAGACGTTTGGTAATTTCTCCTCCGACCAGAATAAAAGATCCCATTGAAGCAGCTAATCCCATGCATATTGTTTGTACGTCTGGTTGCACAAATTGCATAGTATCATAAATAGCTAATCCAGGGATTACCCATCCGCCGGGAGAGTTTATAAACAAATACAGATCCTTGGTATCATCCTCTATACTGAGATATATCATAAGACCAATAAGTTGATTCGAGATCTCGCTATCAACCTCTTGACCTAAAAAAAGTAATCTTTCTCGATAAAGTCGGTTGATTGGGATACAATTGTATCCCTTTGGAACCGTACATGCATCTTTTGATGCATACGGTTCAACACAAATCGAGAAAAAAAAAGAATCAATGTGTAGATTCTAGTTTTTTTCGTTTTTCTTTTTCATAGTAGGCCCTGTCGAACTTGTAATAAAAGGGCTTTTTATTTCATTTTTGAAAAAAGATTGGTTTTGGCCTGTTTATCTTTCTATTTATTTCTATATATTATATTTATATATCTATTATATTTCGATATATATATATATAGAAATCGAATATATATTATATAGAAATAAAAAAATAAACTCGCTAAACTTATAAACTTATCGGACTACCTTCTCATTGATGTATTGTTTCATCGGAATCCAATCCAAATCACGATGTAATTTTCTTGTTCCTGAATGGTCTTGTCTTCTTGAATTCTTTTAGGTTTATGCTCTACTCCGAGTAAAGATCTGCCCGATTTGGATTTGCATATATAGGACAAATGCCCCAATACTACGTCTTTTTTCTATGATTTCTTTTTTTTTTTTCAATTTATTTCATGTCTCCCGCCAAATATTAAATATTCAATTTGAAATCACGTCTATGAAATTAGAAATCGAATCTTATATAAAATATGATAATAGATAATATAAGTAGAAACCCTAGACTAGATATATTACCAATTCTTTTTTCTAAACGGAGCCTGGATACTTCATTTCATTTTATTGGTCGAACCAAGCCAACCATAAATTATTCTAATTGCTAATATTAATCTGTATACCCCCCTAAAAAATAGATTAAAAAATAGATTTAAGTGTACTTCATTGCATTTCACGCTCCAAATTTTTGATAATTCAATCGATCTTTCTTGGGCGAAAGAGAGGATATCTCGATCGGGGATAGAGAACGGGGAAATACCATATGACCCAATATATCTGACAAGTCGCACTATACGTCCACCCACGATGCATCTTCGTCTCCAGGACTTCGAAAAGGTACTTTTGGAACACCAATAGGCATTAAATGAAAAAAAAAATTAAGTACTATATCTCACTTTGATGTGAAAGCGTAAAAAGGTTTATTGTCTTAATAATATTGTATCTTTTATCATATTTTATCCATAGATTGAATAAGTTCATAAACAAGGAAGACAGAATTAATAAAGGAAAATTCTTCCACTTCCAAATGCCTCCTTTGAATAATGAACAAATAGAGAGGCAGTTACTCATATAAAATGCGATAAACGTCCTACCATTGCATCTTGGTACTTATCGGGTGTAGAATAAATCTGCTTCTTTTTGTTCTTACGAGCAAAATTCTTAGTAAAAAAAGTATAGAACAAATATAAATCCTTTTCCCCGAGATAATCCACTAAAAAAGTAAGGTCCATAGTATAGTTTTTTTAGAGTGCAATAAAGTTACATAGTGTCTATTTTTCATTGATATAAGGGGTATTTCCATGGGTTTGCCTTGGTATCGTGTTCATACGGTCGTATTGAATGATCCCGGCCGTTTGATTTCTGTTCATATAATGCATACAGCTTTGGTTGCTGGTTGGGCCGGTTCGATGGCTCTATATGAATTAGCTGTTTTTGATCCTTCTGACCCTGTTCTTGATCCAATGTGGAGACAAGGTATGTTCGTTATACCCTTCATGACTCGTTTAGGAATAACCAATTCATGGGGTGGTTGGAGTATCACAGGGGGAACTATAACGAACCCGGGTATTTGGAGTTACGAAGGTGTGGCTGGTGCACATATTGTGTTTTCTGGCTTGTGCTTTTTGGCAGCTATCTGGCATTGGGTATATTGGGATTTAGAAATATTTTGTGATGAACGTACAGGAAAACCCTCTTTGGATTTGCCCAAGATCTTTGGAATTCATTTATTTCTCTCGGGGGTGGCTTGCTTTGGTTTTGGCGCATTTCATGTAACAGGATTGTATGGTCCTGGAATATGGGTATCCGATCCTTATGGACTAACGGGAAGGGTACAAGCTGTAAATCCAGCATGGGGCGTGGACGGTTTTGATCCTTTTGTTCCGGGAGGAATAGCCTCTCATCATATTGCAGCAGGAACGTTAGGCATATTGGCGGGTCTATTCCATCTTAGTGTTCGTCCGCCCCAACGTCTATACAAAGGATTACGTATGGGAAATATCGAAACCGTCCTTTCCAGTAGTATCGCTGCGGTCTTTTTTGCAGCTTTTGTAGTTGCTGGAACTATGTGGTATGGTTCGGCAACTACCCCGATTGAATTATTTGGGCCCACTCGTTATCAATGGGATCAAGGATACTTCCAACAAGAAATATATCGAAGAGTTAGTGCTGGGCTAGCCGAAAATCAAAGTTTCTCTGAAGCTTGGTCTAAAATTCCCGAAAAATTAGCCTTTTATGATTACATTGGCAATAATCCGGCAAAAGGGGGATTATTCAGAGCGGGCTCAATGGACAACGGGGATGGAATAGCTGTTGGTTGGTTAGGACACCCTATCTTTAAAGATAAAGAAGGGCGTGAACTTTTTGTACGTCGTATGCCTACTTTTTTTGAAACATTTCCGGTTGTTTTGGTAGACGGAGACGGAATTGTTAGAGCCGATGTTCCTTTTCGAAGGGCAGAATCGAAATATAGTATTGAACAAGTAGGTGTAACTGTTGAGTTCTATGGCGGTGAACTCAATGGAATCAGTTATAGTGATCCTGCTACTGTGAAAAAATATGCTAGACGTGCTCAATTAGGTGAAATTTTTGAATTAGATCGTGCTACTTTGAAATCCGATGGTGTTTTTCGTAGCAGTCCGAGAGGCTGGTTTACTTTTGGACATGCTTCGTTTGCTCTGCTCTTTTTCTTCGGGCACATTTGGCACGGTGCTAGAACACTGTTCAGGGATGTTTTTGCTGGTATTGACCCAGATTTGGATGCTCAAGTAGAATTTGGAGCATTCCAAAAACTTGGAGATCCAACTACAAGAAGACAAGTAGTCTGATACAATATTGGATTGGTTTTTTTTTTTTTGTCTTTAGTTTTGGGATTTGATATAGGATACCAGATAAATCTTGATTTGAATCGCTGTCTTTTTTTTGACTCTTGTTCTTTCTTTATCCGGGAGACGATCTCAAATAAACAGGTATGGAAGCTATAATTGTAAACCACGATCGAATCTATGGAAGCATTGGTTTATACATTCCTTTTAGTCTCAACTCTAGGAATCATTTTTTTCGCTATCTTTTTTCGAGAACCGCCTAAAGTTCCAACTAAAAAGATAAAATGATTTTTCATTATCTTAATTGAAAGTAATGAGCCTCCCGATATTGGGAGGCTCATTACTTCAACTAGTCTCCGTGTTCCTCGAATGGATCTCGTAGTTGTTGAGAGGGTTGCCCAAAAGCAGTATATAAGGCGTACCCAGTAAAACTTACAAGTAAACCAGATATAAAGATGGCAACTAGGGTTGCTGTTTCCATTATTATATAATTTCAAGACCACAATGGATCTATGCTAAGATCATTTATTTACAACGGAATGGTATACAAAGTCAACAGATCTCAATGAATAGAAAATAGGATTTATGACTACACAAACTGTTGAGGGTAGTTCTAGATCTGGTTCAAGACGAACTAGTGTAGGGACTTTATTGAAACCATTGAATTCAGAATATGGTAAAGTAGCTCCTGGGTGGGGAACTACCCCTTTAATGGGTATCGCAATGGGTCTATTTGCGATATTCCTATCTATTATTTTGGAGATTTATAATTCTTCTATTTTACTGGACGGAATTTCAACGAATTAGATTCACAAAAACTATTAACCCACTTTTCAATACAAAGTGAAGCATTTAGTTCTCTGATTTTTATCCCATTCTATTTTGGTAGTTCGATCGTGAAATTTCTTTGTTTCTGTATTTCCGGAATATGAGTGTGTGACTTGTTAGAATTGATCCTATGGATAGTACAGAGAGTGGGCCTGTCATCTTGCTAGAGATGGTTTTACTTCGTCGGATATTGTCATTCTATGCTAGTATCTGAAGCACAGAATATATGAAATAGATTACTTTACTCTTTCCTAAAGTATTAGAACTATGATTCATCCTTAATATTCAGACCTCGTGGCCGGACTTCCCCATTTTTTTTTTCAAACTCCCATTTATGCTTATTTTGATCAAAGTA